CGGCAATCGCAATAGCTTCTTTATTTCTTCATATTCAAAAAAACAAAATTGTTTAGAGGCGAGGGCACAAAATCTCATCTATTTTTTTTTAACTGACGCTTGTATCATAACACAGATATCCATTTAGCAAAATTTGGTATATTTGGTATAAGTGGCTTCCGCCGAAAATCTCCCAAAAATGCTATATTCTATCTATTTTCAAATAGACCCAACTCGGCGGATGGCTGAACTGTAAAGTTGGTGTATCTATATACATGTGGCTATCTTTAGTGAGATCATACGAAGGGTATGTTATTAGTTTAGATCTAACCAATTTAATGAATTACTCCTAAAGGTTCACATCAAACTAGTGCTAGTTGATGCGAGTTACTTCGGAAACAAACGGACTAAAGTCAAATTCATTTGGGGTATTCTCTCAATTCCAAAAAAAGCAACTGGATCAAGTATGAGTTGTCGATCAGAACATATATGGATAGAACCTATAACGGGGGCTCGAAAAACAAGTAATTTCTGCTGGGCTGTTATCCTTTTTTTAGGTTCATTAGGATTCTTGTTGGTTGGAACCTCGAGTTATCTTGGTAGAAATTTGATATCTTTATTTCCGTCTCAGGAAATCGTTTTTTTTCCGCAAGGAATTGTGATGTCTTTCTATGGGATCGCGGGTCTTTTTATTAGCTCCTATTTGTGGTGCACAATTTCGTGGAATGTAGGTAGTGGTTATGATCGATTTGATAGAAAAGATGGAATAGTGTGTATCTTTCGTTGGGGATTTCCTGGAAAAAATCGTCGGGTCTTCCTCCGATTTCTTATAAAAGATATTCAGTCCGTCAGAATAGAAGTGAAAGAGGGTCTTTTTGCTCGTCGTGTCCTTTATATGGATATCAGAGGCCAGGGAGCCATTCCATTGACTCGTACTGATGAGAATTTTACTCCACGGGAAATGGAACAAAAAGCTGCTGAATTGGCCTATTTCTTGCGTGTACCAATTGAAGTTTTTTAATAAATGAAGCCGAGAAATGAATGCTTTCTGAGCAGGAGAGCAAAAAAAGAAAGAATCCCCTTTTTCTATAACATAACTTATAACTTAATTGAGGTTTCTTCAAAACATTCATTCGAGTCAAAGCAGACATATATGGAATAATAATAAAATAAAATTTTTCCGGGCATTTATCGAAAGGAGATATGTGCTTCGAATTCGACCAATTGAAATATAGGTAAACAATTTTTTTTATTTATTCATTCGAATTTTTCGTCTATTTCGGTATTTTTTTTTCTAGATTCAAGGCCTAACCACGAAATCACAAATAAAAAAGAGTGAATAGATTCATAGGTTCGATAACTTGTAATAGAAGAGATGCATGAGAGAAATATTAGATTACATAGAGTCGACGAATGAGATGGGTTCATTAACAATTCACAGAAGAAAAAATGGAAAAAAAGAAAGCATTCACTCCTCTTTTATATCTTGCATCTATAGTATTTTTGCCCTGGTGGATTTCTCTCTCATTTCAAAAAAGTCTGGAATCATGGGTTACTTATTGGTGGAATACTAGGCAATCCGAATTTTTTTTGAATGATATTGAAGAAAAGAGTATTCTAGAAAAATTCAGAGAATTGGAGGAACTCCTCTTCTTAGAGGAAATGATCAAGGAATACTCGGAGACACATCTACAAAACCTTCGTATAGGAATTCACAAAGAAACAATCCAATTAATCAAGATACACAACGAGGGTCGTATTCATACGATTTTGCACTTCTCGACAAATATAATCTGTTTCATTATTCTAAGCGGTTATTCTATTTTGGGTAATAAAGAACTTGTTATTCTTAACTCTTGGGCTCAGGAATTCCTATATAACTTAAGTGACACAATAAAAGCTTTTTCTCTTCTTTTATTAACTGATTTATGTATCGGATTTCATTCGCCCCATGGTTGGGAACTGCTGATTGGCTTTGTCTACAAGGATTTTGGATTTGTTCATAATGATCAAATAATATCTGGCCTTGTTTCCACTTTTCCAGTCATTCTAGATACAATTTTAAAATATTGGATTTTCCGTTATTTAAATCGCGTATCTCCGTCACTTGTAGTGATTTATCATTCAATGAATGACTGAAAAAATTATCTACCTAATCCAATTCCTATTAGAATGTTTCTTACTTTGCAGTTGTACAGAAGCAAAGCATTGAAAATCACTTTAGATTTCTACCCATCCCGGGGATTCATCCTATATTCCTATATATTAATCCAGTCAATTTATTCCAGTAAATAACAGAATCGTGGATAGGAAACTCCATTAGTAACCTACCCCAATTTATTGTAGAAATTTTCGGGATCAATGGTTGGACCATGCAAACTAGAAATACTTTTTCTTGGATAAAGGAACAGATTACTCGATCTATTTCCATATCGCTAATGATATATATAATAACTCGTACATCCATTTCAAATGCATATCCCATTTTTGCACAGCAAGGTTATGAAAATCCACGAGAAGC